CTGAAACCAATCTTTGTGAGATCGTCAATATTGTACCAAGGGTGTTTTTAGAGTATACCGAATCAGTATAGCTATCCTTCTTCTGACACAGCAATGCAATTTCACAATCAATATCGAAATGAAGTGTTAGATAATTTCTTTCTTCTTTTCTTGTTGCTTGTCGATGTAGAATTTTGTACCATTTAATATAAAATTCCTCAAATTCCTGTAGTATAAGGATTTTCTTCAGTAGAAACTGAAGATCAAGTAAAATGTGAATTCGACAGGTTGGTTTCCAATAATTTATGAAGGAGATTCTCATATTCTTACGATTCAATTAGACGTTACATCTAAAAACATACGTTTTGTGGTTGTATAAGATGTTTTTTGTTGGAATCTTTTTTTTTTTTTAGGAATTGGTTGGCCACCCAGTAACAAGTAACAATAGTAGATATTATTCAATGAAAGAAAGAGGAACAACGAATAAATAAAAAACAATAAATATTCGTGATGCACGCATTATTCTATTAGCCCCCCAAGGGGGTCCTTCGTGACCTAATTACAAAGATGGGTCTTTGTAATATGGAAAGATAAAATGTAAAACCCAGTTTCGATTGATCTTATCGTGCGATACTTTTTTCTTTTCAATCGCGAGATTATGTGAATGAACTACTACTGAGTTCGCTTTAAAGTAAAAAAAAAAGTGCATTAGAAGTGTCGTTCGAAAAAAAAAAATGGATTCGATATTTCGATACACTAAAAAACAATCAAACTTATTTTCCAATTTTATTCCAGAGTGATTCAAAGAGAGTTTCATTTTGTGAATGAAGTTATAAAAAACGTTCTTATTATTACTTTATTTATAATTTCTAATATTCTATATATACATATAGTTAGTTATATACATATATTAGTTCAGTCAACTCAAGAGTTGACCGATGAATCTATTGATTCAAAAGCGTGGGATGGGTAAATGATTAATTGATTTCTTACTTATGTTACTCTATTTTTATTAGTATCGTCTATAATAATTGATGAATCAAATATTTTCAATTGAATTTATCCTTTCAATTGGTTGGTATTTTTGTTTATCCTCGTATCTTTCAAAAATTGAAACTTAGGGAAGTGCTTTAGAAACATATGTATAAAAAGAACATATTTCATTTAGCCTTTTCATGCCTACTATAACTAGTTATTTCGGTTTTCTACTAGCATCTTTGACTATAACCTCCGCTCTATTTATCGGTCTGAGCAAGATACGACTTATTTGAAATTAATTTAATGAACAATTTATAAAAAAATCTTTCTATGGTAGTTCATATATTCTCCAGTCCCTTACCAATTCTTGGTCATTGAGATGTATAGTCAATACAGATTAATATTTAAGGATAAATATTACCTCTCCCTTCCCCCTTTCAAACAAATTGAAATGATTGAAGTTTTTCTATTTGGAATCGTCTTAGGTCTAATTCCTATTACTTTGGCTGGATTATTCGTAACTGCCTATTTACAATACAGACGTGGTGATCAGTTGGATCTTTGATTAATTAACATCTCGTTTTTTATTGACCTCCTACTTCCTTTAATCCGCGGGAGGTCAAATTTAGGTTGCTGCTCAATTATTTTAGTGTAATTTTGACCTCCCGCGATTAACAAGAACACAGAATCACGCCCTGTAGGATTTGAACCTACGACATCGGGTTTTGGAGACCCACGTTCTACCGAACTGAACTAAGAGCGCTTTATTATCACAATAAATATTTTGTAACCCCAATTTATCTTGCATATATATACTATAAAAAATAAAAATTAAATATTTCTTTAATTATGTATGTACAATTTTATTAATTGATCTCAATTGATCCCTCGTTACTGCTCAGAAGATAAGTAATAGGTAGGGATGACAGGATTTGAACCCGTGACATTTTGTACCCAAAACAAACGCGCTACCAAACTGCGCTACATCCCTTTCAATTGGTCTACAGTGTCATTGTAGAGAATCCCTGTCTTGTTTTCCACATCTTTATTTCCTACATTGATATACACAAACTATCTTATCATTTCTTCCTTTTGGTCTCATATATCATATAACAAACATATAATATGGTAAAAGACTTATATAAAGTATGAAATAAATATGAAATCTACCACAAAAAATTAATATTTTTTAGGAATTTAAGGCGGAAATGGACGTATTTTTTTCTTTTAATAAATATCTATTTTGTACATTTCAATTTGAATTAGGAACTCCGCGTACAAGTGGTAAGTCATTAACTACATATACACATCCGGTCATATATGTATTACCATTATGTATTACAAATTACAATAAAATTACAATAACGAATACAGAAAGAGGAGTTTTTAAAATGCGAGATCTAAAAACATATCTCTCCGTGGCACCGGTAGTAAGTACTCTATGGTTCGGGTCTTTAGCAGGTTTATTGATAGAGATCAATCGTTTTTTTCCGGATGCGTTGATATTCCCCTTTTTTTCATTCTAGCTATTGATATGGGAAGGGGGAAGAAGATTAGAGATACAATCAAATATCTGTAACTAATCCCTACCCCTCCCTTCTTTTTTTCTTTGTTTTTTCTTTTTTTCTTTTTTTACTTATTCTTTCTAAAAAAAAAAAAAAACAAAGAAAAAGCGGTTTCACCCTCAGTGAAACTATGAACTCGGGCTCAGGCTCAAATTAAATTAATAATAGAATGGAAATGCGGTGGTTGGGGCAACAATATCATACAAGATACTTAACTGAAAATGAAATACTGTACGGCAATTCAAAATTATAAATATAGTTAGAAATCATTATATTACTTATTATTTATTACTCTATTGATTGCAACAAAATATTTCTTTCATAATTTGATTTCGAGTTACCTGCTTCTATTTTTGTGTCCTTTCTTCTTCCTTGCTTCGGGTCGGAAAATTAAAGAATTGAGTGAATCAAAAACCAAAGGAGGTTCATGGCTAAGGGTAAAGATGTCCGAGTAACGGTTATTTTGGAATGTACCAGTTGTGTTCGAAATCGTGTTAATAAGGAATCAATGGGCATTTCCAGATATATTACTCAAAAGAATCGACACAATACGCCTAGTCGATTGGAATTGAGAAAATTCTGTCCCTGTTGTTACAAACATACGATTCATGGGGAGATAAAGAAATAGATCGAACCGATCGCTCGTGTGTCAGTCTTCCAAGGAAGATGAAAAATTACATATTATATATAACAATATATATATCATATTATATATAACAATATATATATATATAATTTATTTTAATTTATTTTTTAATTTATTTAAATATAAACAAATAAATATAAACAAACCAAATCCTATTTCGATCGGATCAAACATGATGTAGAATTAAGAAATAGGATTGGGATTTTCAGGATAAGGAATAAACAAACCATGGATAAATCCAAGCGAATCTTTCTTAAATCTAAGCGATCTTTTCGTAGGCGTTTGCCTCCGATCCAATCGGGGGATCGAATTGATTATAGAAACATGAGTTTAATTAGTCGATTTATTAGCGAACAAGGAAAAATATTATCTAGACGGGTGAATAGATTGACCTTAAAACAACAACGATTAATTACTATTGCTATAAAACAAGCTCGTATTTTATCTCCGTTACCTTTTCTTAATAATGAGAAACAATTTGAAAGAAGCGAGTCAACCGCTAGAGCTGCTGGTCTTAGAACCAGAAAAAAAATAGGTTGACTCTTCAATTGAATTGAATCAAAATAAAATTCCAATCCAAACTCAAATGCGGATTGACGTTTTTTTTTTTTTGTTCGAAAAATCGTAAAATCGAAATGTCCTGTCGTAAGAAAAAAAATGGGAGAAGAGGAATAAATATTTTTTATTTAACGGCTTTCTTCATTTTGATGACTTTATCATATTTTATCATACTAATTTCTACTCTACCTTCCCAGAGTTCATTCTCCAGGGAACTCCATTTAAACTATTCCAACGGATTCCTTCCAATCTCTTTATTTTATGATCTCATTGGAAATCATATAAAGACAACTCTTATTTAATATAGCTATTTGTGCAAGTATTTTACGATTAAGAAGTAACTGTCTCTTGTACAGATTGTGTATAAATTTACTATAACTGAAGTATACTTTATTCTCGCGAATTACTGCATTTATCCGAGTGATCCACAACCGACGAAAATCTCTCTTTTGTCTACCTCTATCCCGATGAGCCGAAACCAAAGCTCTTATTTTCTGTTGAGTAATAGTACGAGTAAGTCTTGAATGAGCCCCTCGAAAGGTTGATGCAAATAAACGAATTTTTGTTCTACGTCTTCGAGCTATATACCCTCGTTTAATTCTGGTCATTGAATAAATGAAACTTTGATGAATAACTAATCGATTTCCTTTCTTTCAGTTATTCCCTTCCCCTAGTCTATTAATAACAAAACGGATTCTTCCAATGTATAAAATTTAAATTCCAATGGCTTTTGCTACTATAACCTTCCCAACCACGATTTTTTTTTTTTTTTTTTTCTAGGTGAAATGCCTAGAAAAAAATTGTATTGATATTAGGTATCAAAAACACATAAAAGTAGTAAATATAAATGGATATAGTGGGTTCCATCGTTTCTATGGTTACTTCTTAAACGGTGAGGTCCTCTCTATACACCGGAGCCCTTCTTTCATTTAATCAATGTTATTGTTAACTTGTACAGTTCACACTCTTTGGCTCTACCCATAATTATCCAGTACGAGGTCTTTCACAATGAGATCTACTTATACAGTAACGGTATTTAATTATGAAGATTAGCTGAGTAGCTGACCCTGTTAGTCCGTTCTTGCAAGAGTAAGGCATAATTTTTCTGCTTTTAAAAATAGTATTTCCCCTGCTTAATGGATATCATTTGCTATCAATGGAGAATTCTTTCTCATCTTAAATTTAAAACGGAGTTGATTGGATTTGCACCAACGGAAACCATACATTTGATACCACAATAGAAGGATAGATCTTTGTGATTTTTAGATATTGAATAGAGTTCTTCCATTCTAGTCTATTCACTGGTACTGATCGTTGATACTGGATCAATTGTTTTCTTTCTTTTGTCCTAGCCCATGATCTGAACGAGTCGCACATACACCCTAGTACATGTTCCTCGTCGCTGAGGACATCCCCCAAGAGCGGGGGATTTCGTGACATTTCTGATTGGCTGTCTTGTGTTTCTAATAAGTTGTTTAATAGTTGGCATATTGAATCATATACATAATGGGCTGGTTTAGATCGATCTTAACCGGATGATTATGAATTATTTTATTTCTATATTAATAGATTAATGAATAGAATATTAAATCCGGTAAGAAGATAAAATCTCAAATCACCAATTCGTCTGAAATTTTTGTTATTTTTTCTTTTTTATTCAGTCGCTACAAGATCAACAATTCCATGAGCTTGGGCTTCTGTTGCTGACATAAAAACATCTCTTTCCATATCTTCGGATACAACCCATAAGGGTTTGCCTGTCCTTTGTACATAAACCCTTGTGACGGTTTCGCGCAGCTTCAAAAGTTCTTCCGCTTCCAAGATAAATTCTCCCGTCTGTGCCTCATAAAAAGAACTAGCAGGTTGATGGATCATTACCCTGATGATATAACATAATAAATGTTTATTCTATCTCGCATGATGATAAGGTGAAGAGATAAAGAATAATAAAATATATAATTGAACAACCGTACAGGCATCTTTTACGCATTGCATACGGCTCTATAATGGAATTCGTTTTTACCTTACTTAAATATCAAATAAATTAAATATAGGGTCTATCAGACTCGGGTTGGTAAATGATCCAATAACCACCCTTCTTTTTGTTTTTGGAGTAGTTCAAAAATACTATGATGGCTCCGTTGCTTTATATATTTATTTCGTCTGTTATTTAGCAATCCCAAAGTTTCTTTTTTTTTTTTCAAATAAAAAAACAAGATTTTTTTTATTTTCATATTCTTTCATAACCTAAATATTGTTAAGAGCCTCCCGGCGTGAAAACAAAAAAGTTTGTGACGCTGAAATAGGCCTCCCGATAGATTAGATAAAATCGGAAATACCTTTTATCTCATACTACTCTTTCGATACATAATTTAAGGGTTAAAAAAATTTATCATATCGAATTCGAAGTGCCATGCTATTATTACTTAATATTCATATTTCATATAGCGCGAAGGCATAGTCTTCTTTTTTCTCTCAAATCAAATAAAAAACTCATTGGCGCCAAGCGTGAGGGAATGCTAGACGTTTGGTAATTTCTCCTCCGACCAGAATAAAAGATCCCATTGAAGCGGCTAATCCCATGCATATTGTCTGTATATCTGGTCGCACAAATTGCATAGTATCATAAATAGCTACTCCGGGTATTACCCATCCGCCAGGAGAATTTATAAACAAATATAGATCTTTGGTATCATCCTCTATACTGAGATATACCATAAGACCAATAAGTTGATTCGAGATCTCGCTATCAACCCCTTGGCCTAAAAAAAGTAATCTTTCTCGATAAAGTCGGTTGATTGGGATAAAGTTGTATCCCTTAGAAACCGTACATGCATCTTTTGATGCATACGGTTCAACAAAAATAACGAAAAAAAAAAAAAAAGAATCAATGTGTAGATGTAGATTCTAGCGCTTTCTTTTATTTTTTTTTTTTTTCATACCAGGCTTTTAACTTATAAAAAGGGGCTTTTCTTTCATTTTTAAAAAAAGATGGGTTTTGGCCTGTTTTGTTTATCTATAAAAAAAATTACTAAATTTATCTAACTAACTTTTCATTGATGTATTGTTTCATCGAGATACAATCTCAATCGCGATGTAATTTTCTTGTTCCTGAATGGGCTTCTTCAATTTTTTTAGGTTTATGCTCTACTCCGAGTAAAGATCCGCCCGATTTGGATTTGCACATATATGACAAATGCCCCAATACCACGTCCTTTTGCTACGACTTCCTTTTTACAATTTATTTCATGTCTTACAACAGATATTCAATGCATTCATCATATTACTCGATTGATTAACAGTTTGAGATCACTTCTATTATAAATATATAAAGAAATAGAATATGATAGAAATAGTAATCATAAATAGATTTATTACCGGTTTTTTTCTAAACGGAGCCTGGATACTTCATTTTATTGGCCTAACCAAGATAACCATAAATTATTCTAATTGATAATATTAATCTGTATACCCTCCCGAAAAAATGGATCTAATTGAACTTCACGCTCCAAATTTTTGATAATTCAATCAATCTTTCTTGGGCGAAGGGGAGGATATCTCGATCGGGGAAGAGAATGGGGAAATACCATATGACCCAATATATCTGACAAGTCGCACTATACGTCAATCCACAATGCATCTTCCTCTCCAGGACTTCGAAAAGGTACTCTTGGAACACCAATAGGCATTAAATAAAAGAAAAATTAAGTACTATATCTCACTTTGATGTGAAAGCGTAACAATGGATTTAGTGTCCTACTAATATTGGCCTTT